AATCCCGCTGTTGAACAAGCTATTATTGCAAAAATTGGCGAAAACAATAAACTATCATTAAGAATTTCATCTTTAGACCAAAAACAAGCAAAGGGGGGAATACCACAAAGAGATAGTGTTCCTATTAAAAAGGCAGTTTTTGTAATCGGCACATGTTTTGTCAAACCACCCATAAGAATCATATTTTGACTTTTATCGGGAGAATACCCAACTATAGCTTCCATTGAATGAATAATGGATCCAGATCCTAAAAACAACAAAGCTTTCGAATAAGCATGAGTAATCAAATGAAATAAAGCGGATCGATAAGACCCCATACCTAGAGCTAACATCATATAACCTAGTTGAGACATTGTAGAATAGGCTAAACTTCTCTTAATGTCTTTTTGAGCAAGAGCTAAAGTGGCTCCTAAGAGTACTGTTATTATACCTATCAAAGATATTATATACATTATAGAAGGGATAACTATAAAAATAGGAAGAAGACGAGCTACAAGAAAAATTCCCGCCGCTACCATAGTAGCAGCATGTATAAGAGCCGAAATAGGGGTAGGGCCCTCCATGGCATCAGGTAACCATACATGAAGAGGAAATTGAGCGGATTTAGCAATAGGACCCACAAATAATAGAAATGCACACAAAGTAAGGAATAAGAAATTTACTCTATTATTTAAAATTAAAATTTTTAATATTTCGAACAAATCCTGAAATTCGAAACTACCTGTTATCCAATAAAGACCTAAAATTCCTAATAATAAACCAAAATCCCCTACACGATTAGTTACAAAAGCTTTTTGACAAGCATTCGCTGCAACGGGTCGTGTGAACCAAAAACCTATTAATAAATACGAACACATTCCAACTAATTCCCAAAAAAAATAAACTTGGATCAAATTAGAACTAGTAACTAATCCTAACATTGAAGTATTAAAAAAACCCATATAAGCAAAAAACCTCAGATATCCTTGATCATGAGACATATAATTGTCACTATAAATCAGAACCAAAATTCCAACAGTTGTAATTAATATTGACATAATAGAAGTAAGTGGATCAATAAAGTAACCGAACTCAAAAGAAAATTCATTATTTATGGTCCAAGACCATAAATTTTGATGAATACAACTTATAAAAATTTGTTGAATAGATAGATAGAGTGAAAAGATCATAACTATACTTAACAAAAAAATACTCAGAAAAGTCCACATACGCCGAAGATTTTTTGTTGCTGTAGGAAAAAGTAGAAGTCCAACCCCTAGTAAAATAGGTACTGGAAGTGGAATGAAAGGTATGATCCATGAATATTGATATGTATGTTCCATAAAATAAAAACCCTTTTTATTTTATTCTTAAATTTTTTATTTCTTATTCACTGGTTTGTATATATATATTTTTTTTAAAGGGGACAATAAAAAAGCACGCGATTGTAAACCAAATATCAATTTTTTGAATTAGTATAATCCTTCATAAATCTTTGAAAAGAAATATATATAATAATATAATCAATCAGTATAGATTAATTAAATGAGCACTCTCGTACGGATTTAAAACTTTAAATAAAATTTTTTTTTAATAACCCAAATTTATAAAAAAGTAAAAAATCGCTGGGTTTTAAACTTTTGAATGTCTTTTTTGTTTTGAAAATAATATAAAATAAAATTTTAAAGAAAAAAACTCAATATCAATATTGAGTACGAAAGAATAGAATAATAAATGTCTTTGACATCCAATTATACCACTGAAATTTTTTTTTTCATTTTTGAATGGCAGTTCCAAAAAAACGTACTTCTATCTCGAAAAAGCGTATTCGTAAAAAAATTTGGAAAAGGAAGGGATATTGGACATCGTTGAAAGCTTTTTCATTAGGTAAATCACTTTCTACAGGTAATTCAAAAAGTTTTTTTGTACAACAAAATAAATAAAAAATACTAGAACAATTAGAATTATCCTAACTTAAAAAAAAATTTTACATATAAAAAATAAATAGGAACCAAAAGAATAAAAAAAGGCAATATATATAAAAAAGAAAGATTCACATTTTTTTTTTCTCTTGAGCAATTAGTAAAATCAGATTTTATTTAAAATTTCTAAGGATTTTGTCAAAGTTTTAATTTTTATAAAAAGCATTTTATTAATGGAACTTATAAATGCTCTTTATCATTTTTAATCATATGATTAAAAATGATAAAGAGCATTTACAGTTTTATATTTGGAGTTGAAGTCCCAACTACTTTTAATTTAGTTACATTTTAAATTGTCTTCTAAAAAAAAATAGAAAGTACAAAAAGTGAATTTAAATAATTTAAACTAACTCAGATAAAAAAAAGATCTTAATTGAATTAAAACCCCAAATACCAATTTAAACAAGTTTTTATTCACGAAATCAATTGTAAATTCCATTGAATTGGCTTCTTTATTTAAATTTAAATCTCGACGATTGAATAAAAACTTGTTAGTATTGTTTTGAACAAGTTGCCGCTATGGTGAAATTGGTAGACACGCTGCTCTTAGGAAGCAGTGCTATAGCATCTCGGTTCGAGTCCGAGTAGCGGCATAAGATCTTATAAAAGAGATATTATAAGTTTTATAATAAAACTAATACCCGACTTTTTCTAAAATCGGGTAAAACCTAGTATTAATTTTTAACAAATTTTTTTATGATTTTTTCAATTTTAGAGCATATATTAACTCATATATCTTTTTCGGTCGTTTCAATTGTACTGACAATTTATTTTTTAACTTTATTAGTTAATTTAGATGAAATCATAGGATTTTTTGATTCATCAGATAAAGGAATTGTAATTACGTTTTTTGGTATAACAGGATTATTATTCACTCGTTGGATTTATTCAGGACATTTTCCATTAAGTAATTTATATGAATCATTAATTTTTCTTTCGTGGACTTTTTCCATTATTCATATTGTTTCCTATTTTAATAAAAAACCAAAAAATCACCTAAACGCAATAACTGCGCCAAGTGCTATTTTGATTCAGGGTTTTGCTACTTCAGGTCTTTTAAACAAAATGCCTCAGTCTTCAATATTAGTACCAGCTCTCCAGTCCCAGTGGTTAATGATGCACGTAAGTATGATGATATTAGGCTATGGCGCCCTGTTAGGCGGATCATTATTATCAATAGCTCTTCTAGTGATTACATTTCGCAAAATTAACCCTACTTTTTGGAAAAAGAATATTAAAAAAAATAATTTATTAAATGAATTATTTTCTTTTGATGTACTTTACTACATAAATGAAAGAAATTCTATTTTACTACAACAAAACATTAATTTTAGTTTTTCTCGAAATTATTATAGGTATCAATTGATTGAACAATTAGATTTTTGGAGTTTTCGTATTATTAGTCTTGGATTTATTTTTTTAACCATCGGCATTCTTTCAGGAGCTGTATGGGCTAATGAGACGTGGGGTTCATATTGGAATTGGGATCCAAAAGAAACTTGGGCATTTATTACTTGGACCATATTCGCAATTTATTTACATATTAAAACAAAAAGTAGGGGTATAAATTCTGCTATTGTGGCTTCTATAGGCTTTCTTTTAATTTGGGTATGCTATTTTGGCGTCAATCTTTTAGGAATAGGTTTACATAGTTATGGTTCATTTACATCAAATTAAATAAAACATTAACCAAAAAATAAAGGAATCCAAATAAAAAAGAATAGCATCTATATATAACTTCATATTAAGTTAAGAAATATAATTTAGTTTTAGTAGTAAAAAATAAAGAACCTTTTGAATCATTGTACTACTTGATTCAAAAGGTTCTCACAATACAAAGACCAAAGACTTCTGATTACAATTCAATTTAATGCTTTTTAAAATTTCCTGAAAACTATCCATAAAAATAATTAGATAAAATGGATTCGACCTTGTCACTTGCTAATGAGAGCACAAAATCAGGATAAATCCCAATACCAATTATGGGTAGAAGAATAGAGATTGAAAGAAATAACTCCCGGGGTCCAGAATCAAAAAAATAAAAGTTTTTAACATTAATTAACTTGTATCCATAGAACATTTGGCGTGACATAGATAATAAATATATAGGAGTTAATATAATTCCAATTGCCATTACAAAAATAATTAAAATTTTTGAAATTAAGAAATATTTTTGGCTGGTAATTATTCCAAAAAAAACAATTAATTCTGCAACAAAACCACTCATGCCCGGTAATGAAAGGGAAGCCATCGATAAGATAGTGAACATTGTAAATATCTTTGGAATGGAGATAGCCATTCCACCCATTTCATCAAGATAAACAAGCCGAATTCTATCATAACTAGTTCCTGCCAAGAAAAAAAGTGCAGTGCCAATAAATCCATGAGAGATTATTTGTAAAATAGCTCCATTAAGTCCAGGGTCCGTTATAGAACCAATACCTATAATTATAAAACCCATATGAGATACAGAAGAATAGGCTATTCTCTTTTTTAAATTACGTTGACCGGGAGATGTTGAAGCTGCATAAATTATTTGTATTGTACCAACTACCATCAACCAAGGAGAAAACATAGAATGAGCGTGAGGTAATAATTCCATATTGATTCGCACCAACCCATATGCTCCCATTTTTAATAAGATTCCAGCGAGAAGCATACAGGTACTGTAATGTGCCTCGCCGTGGGTGTCAGGTAACCAAGTATGTAAAGGTATAATCGGTGATTTGACGGCAAAAGCAATAAGAAATCCAATATAAAAAAGTATTTCGAGTGTGACAGGATAGGATTGATTAGCTAATAGTTCTAAATTTAATGTTGGTTCGTTCGAACCATATAAACTTATACCTAAAACTCCTATTAATAAAAAAATAGAACTTCCTGCAGTGTATAAAATAAATTTTGTAGCTGAATACAGACGTTTCTTTCCACCCCACATGGATAAAAGGAGATAAACGGGAATTAATTCTAATTCCCACATGATGAAAAAAAGTAAAAGATCCCGAGAAGAAAATGATCCTATTTGACCACTGTACATTGCTAACATCAGGAAATGGAATAATCGGGAATCTCGAGTAACAGGAAAAGCCGCTAAAGTAGCTAAAGTAGTAATAAATCCCGTCAGTAAAATCGTTCCTATAGAAAGTCCATCTATTCCCATTCTCCAGTAAAAATCAAAAAAATTGATCCATTTATAATCTTCGGACAGTTGAATTAATGGATCGTCCATTTTATAATTATAACAAAAAGCGTAGGTCGTTAGAAGAAGTTCTAAGAGACAAATGCATATAGTATACCATTTATTTACTTTATTTCCCCTATGCGGGAGAAATAACATTAATGAACCAGCAGATATTGGCAAAACAACAATTATTGTTAACCAAGGAAAATAATTCGTGGTAAAGACAAGATACATCAGGTCCAAAGAACGCGTACTCAAAAAAATATATAAATAAAAAAATATAATTTAACTTTTTTGAGTACGAGTACTTGTCAATAAAAAAAAAATAAATAAAAATGTATTCCAAATTTATTCAACTGAGGTTTTTGGTAACGTATCAATAAGCTAGACCCATGCTTCGAGTTGTTTCATGCCATAAATAAACTCGAACGCTCAAAAAATCCGTTGGACAGGCAGATTCACATCTCTTACAACCAACACAGTCCTCGGTTCTTGGAGCGGAAGCTATTTGCTTAGCTTTACATCCATCCCAAGGTATCATTTCTAATACGTCTGTAGGGCATGCTCGGACACATTGAGTACATCCTATACAGGTATCATAAATTTTTACTGAATGTGACATAGGATCTATAGTTTTTTGAATGTCATAAATTTTCAATCTAGTAAACTTATAACTGAATGATATATTAAAATACTAGATGAAGCAATGATTTCCTTTAATAGAATTTTTGTAATGAATTCTGGCTCAATTGATCTAAAATGGGGCTAAAAAACTTTGATTTCTTAGATTTTCACAAATATAATTTAGTAAGTCATAACCTATTATATATACGCAAATTTCAATCTATAATTTTTTTTTATGCTACTTTTTTTTATGCTACTTATTTAATAGGGTCGATTGGTTGATGCGAGTTGATTTTCTGTTACGATAAATTGACGAAACTATAGCTAATCCAATAGCTGCTTCAGCCGCTGCAATTGCTATAACAAAAATGCAGAAAATAACCCCTTTTAGTTGGGAATTATCAAAAAAATCAGAAAATGTTACGAAATTCATATTAACTGCATTGAGTATAAGTTCAAGACACATAAGAGCCCTAACCATATTTCGACTCGTGATCAATCCATAAAGACCAATCAAAAATAAATAGGCACTCAAAACAAGTACATGTTCGAGTATCATTCAGCAACTCCTTATAAATTTTGATTCAATATGAATAATAATTCACCGGATTCAATCAACTATAATATAACAAAAAAGTACGAATAAAAACTATATTAGATTAGATCATTTTTTTTCAAATATATATATCAAATATAAAAATTTATATTTAAAATATGAAATAGTATTCAATCAAATTTAATTGAATGAAAAAAAATATATCATAACATACACAAAGTTTTGGTTTTTACTAATTCGAACGTTTTTTATTGGCGAGCTACAGAAATTGCACCTATCAAAGCAACTAAAAGAATTATTGAAATGAGTTCAAATGGAAGAAAAAAATCTGTTGATAAATGAATTCCTATTTGTTGACTATTACTTATTAAATCTTGCTCTAGAATCTGGTTTAATCTTGTAGTCCAAATAACTCCGTACCATGACGTATCGAGAATAGTAGAAATTAATGAAAAAAGAATAGTTGTACAAACCAACGAAGTCATCCCATTCCCAGCGGTCCACAGATTGAAATCTGTGGAATATTCTGAATCATTCATGAACATCACAGCAAATATGATTAAAACATTTATGGCCCCCACGTAAATAAGAAGTTGTGCAGCAGCTACAAAATGGGAATTTGATAGAATATACAATAAAGATATACAAACAAGAACAAATCCTAAGGAAAAGGCCGAAAATATAGGGTTGGGAAGTAATACCACTCCCAGACCTCCTACTAGAATACCGGATCCCAGAAAAACTAAAAGAAAATCATGTATTGGTCCAGACAAATCCATTATATTATTAAAAAAAGAAAAAAATAGAAATCCTTTTCATGACCTTATTAATTTAACCGGGGAATTTTTTAATCTAATAGAGTGAAATTAGAATCTAATGGATATGAATTTATGTAGATACAATTATTAGACAGTTTTTCTTTTTATGCTAAAGTGTATTTTCAACCTATCTATTTCAAGAAAGTAATTACGAATTTATTATAGTAAACGAAGGAGTCTTGATACTTAATATTATTAATAAAATAAAAGCTTTTAATTAAATTCTTTATATAATTAAATAATTAAAAATTTTTGAATTCTTTTTTTAATAAACTTAATGGGTTTACCCATTTTTTGTTTGAGGTGAATTCCAAATTGTTCGAATAGTGTAATCGTCAATTACTGACATTGGTAAACGACCCAAAGCTATTTGATTATAATTCAATTCGTGACGATCATAAGTTGAAAATTCATATTCTTCAGTCATTGACAAACAATTTGTTGGACAATATTCAACACAATTACCGCAAAAAATACAAATTCCAAAATCAATACTGTAATTAAGTAATCGTTTTTTTCGAATTTTAGTTTCCAATTTCCAATCAACAACAGGCAGATCTATAGGACATACTCGAACACATACTTCACAAGCAATGCATTTATCAAATTCAAAATGGATTCGCCCGCGGAAACGTTCCGAGGTTATTAATTTTTCATAGGGATATTGAATAGTTACAGGTAAACGATTTGTATGGGATAAGGTAATCATGAAACCTTGACCAATATACCTTGCAGCTCGTAGGGTTTGTTGACCATAATTCATGAACCCGGTTATCATAGGAAGCATATTGTAATTATCTATGAATAATTTTATCTTAGTTTCTTTCTCTTGTTTAAAACAAGTAATGAATATGTTGGATTCATTTTTAATTTCAATTTAGAGTGAAAAGAGTTGGAAAGAAGTTGTTAATAATAGATTACCAAGGGAAATAGGTAAAAGAAATTTCCATCCAAGATTTAAAAGTTGATCCATTCTTAGCCTAGGTAAAGTCCATCTTGTTGCGATAGAAATGAACAAGAACAAATAAGTTTTAGCTAATGTAATAAAGATACCAATTGTTGTTCTCAAAATTTGATCCCTTTCAAATAGCTCCAGAATAGATATATACGGAATAGAAATATTCCAACCGCCTAAGTATAGAACTGTTACAAATAATGAGGAAATTAATAGATTTAGATAAGAAGCAACGTAAAATAAACCAAATTTGATACCTGAATATTCAGTTTGATAACCTGCTATTAATTCTTCTTCTGCTTCTGGTAAATCAAATGGTAACCTCTCGCATTCTGCTAGGGAAGAAATTATAAAAATGATAAAACCTATAGGTTGACGCCACAAATTCCATCCCCAAAAACCATATTTTGATTGTGCCTCAACTATATCAACTGTACTTAAACTGTTAGATAATCCTAGTCGGTGATAACATTACTATTCTCACCGCTATTACAAAACCGTACATGAGGTCTTCGCCTCATACGGCTCCTCGGGGGCCATAAATAAATATAAGGACCAGATTAGTATTATTTAGGTGGATATGATGTGTTCTAAAATAGATTAAATAAAATATATCTGGGGTCCCGAATTATACCAATGGAATTCTGTCTGCTCAAATTCTAAGAATAAAACAACGCGCTTCGGAATTCATCTCATCCTTTACAAATTTTAATTTCTATTTGTTGAGTAATAACCTAATCATTTAATAAAATACTCCTTGTAAAAAATAGGTATTTCAGCCCATCGTGGTTTTCAATTACGAAAAAGAATTAGATATCCTATTAGTTTATTTTTCATGACAGAAATTATATTTTCGAAATATATGAAAAATAATATCCTTGTTTCGTTCCTATTCTTCTTTCTTTTTTTATAAAAAAGTTGGTGGACTTAAAAAATAAAGGATTATTTCGTTTCTGATAGTCATTAGATTTATCGGTGGATAGGAGCATACTCTGAATCGGAATCTTGGGGAGTACTGTCTGATCATTTCTACTAATTTAAAGCCCCAATTAACCTTCTTTTTTATCTTATGTTATGCATAAATATCCTTTTCAATTTGGTTAATCTCTATTACAAATTCTTTGTGTATTTTGGTGTTTCTACCCATCCACTCACTTTTACCTAATTGCCGCTCACTTTGTAATACAATCTATATAACTGATAGTGAAAACGCCATACGGTTAATCCTTTTAACCCGCTTCAAGCCAGGATGACTAATCAACCAACCTTGGGGTAAAGTAATTCTTACGCTTATGTTTATTTCCGTTTAACCTTTGTACATAGGAAATGAGACTCAATTTTATTTTTATTTTACTGCTAATTTCTGAGCAGTTTTTTCGCTCATATAACTATCAAATTCCTTTTATTAAGATTAACCCGAAAGATAAATAAAAAATATATATATTCCGTTTTTTAACTTATTCGTCTAGAAGAAACGTAATAGTAAAAATGTTTCAACGAATCGCACGTAGAGATATTGATAAAACACATAGAGTTAATGGTATTTCATAACTAATCGATTGGGCAGCAGCTCGCAGACCACCTAAAAAAGAATATTTATTATTTGATCCATATCCTGACATAAGAAGTCCAATAGGAGCAATACTTGAGATGGCAATCCATAAAAAAATACCGATATTGAGATCCGCTAAAACAAGGTGATTGCTAAAGGGAATTACTGAATAACTTAGTAAAATTGAGATAACTGCTATCGACGGTCCAATACTAAATAAAGGAGTATTTCCTATAGCTGGACGAAGATCTTCTTTGAAAAGTAGTTTCGTCCCGTCGGCTAGAGCTTGAAGAATTCCCAACGGACCGGCGTATTCAGGTCCAATACGTTGTTGTATCCCTGCAGATATTTCTCTTTCTAACCAAACAATTACTAGTACACCTGTTATGATTCCCAATATAAGATATAATATAGGGACAAACATCCATATGAGTCCATAGGCCTCTTTTAAAGATTCCAATCTAACAAAAGAATTTATAGTTTGTACTTCTGTTGCATAAATTATCATTTTAACGATCAACTTCTCCCATAATTATATCTATGCTACCGAGTATCGTCATAATATCAGCCAATTTCATTCTTTTAACTAGTTCAGGAAGAATTTGCAAATTAATAAAACCCGGTGGTCTTATTTTCCATCTCCAAGGAAAACCACTTTGATCTCCTATTAGAAAAATTCCCAACTCCCCTTTTGGAGCTTCAACTCTTACATAAAGTTCTTGTTTCGATAATTCAAAAGTAGGAGAAGGTTTTTTACTAATGAATCGATATTCAAAATCATTCCATTCTGGATTCCTTTTTCTATCAAAGCCTCTGCTTTCTAAATTCTCATAGGGACCTCCCGGAAGTCCTTCCAGAGCCTGTTGAATAATTTTTATGGATTCTGTCATTTCGCTAAGTCGTACTAAATAACGAGCTAATGAATCCCCTTGTTTTTGCCATTGAATTTCCCATTCAAATTCATCGTAAGACTCATAACGATCAACTTTACGAAGATCCCATGGTATTCCGGATGCGCGTAGCATTGGTCCGGATAAACCCCAATTTATTGCTTCTTCCCCACCAATAATCCCAACTCCTTCAACCCGTTCTAAAAAAATAGGATTTCGTGTAATCAGTTTTTGATATTCAACAACCTCGGTTAAAAAATAATCACAAAAATCCAAGCATTTATCTATCCAACCATAAGGTAAATCAGCCGCTATTCCTCCAATACGAAAAAAATTATGCATCATTCTCATACCGGTTGCAGCTTCGAATAAATCATATATAAATTCTCGTTCTCTGAAAATATAGAAAAAAGGAGTCTGTGCACCAATATCTGCCATAAAAGGGCCGAGCCATAACAGATGAGAAGCTATACGACTCAATTCCAGCATAATTACTCTGATATAGCTGGCCCTTTTAGGAACTTGAATATTTCCCAATTGTTCTGGTCCATTTACTGTTATTGCTTCTGTAAACATAGTAGCTAAATAATCCCATCGCGTTACATAAGGTAAATATTGTATAATTGCTCGGTTTTCTGCAATTTTTTCCATTCCCCTGTGTAAATAGCCCAATATGGGTTCACAGTCAACAACATCCTCACCATCTAGAGTAACAATTAAGCGAAGAACACCATGCATGGATGGGTGGTGAGGTCCCATATTGACTATCATAAGATCTTTTCCTGTAACTGGTCTCTTCATAAGTTTTTCCTTGATTAGTTCTGGCATGAATTATATTGCTGAAAAATAAGTTTATCAAAAAATTCAAGATCTAAAAAATGAACTAATTCACAATTTTGTAATTTAACGAGTTTTTAATTCCCGAATATTCAACTGATTAATTAATTCTTTATAACGTACTCCATTTTTTTTTGACAAATAAGCCAGCAGCCGTTGACGTTTTCCCAGAATTTTTCGTAGACCCCTCTGAGATAAATAATCTTTTCTGTGCAATTCCAAATGTGAAGTAAGTCTTCGTATCTTATTAGTGAAACTGAATACTTGAAATTCAACAGATCCCCTGCTTTCTTCTTTTTTTTCTTGAAATGAAATGAATGCATTTTTTATCATAAAAAGAAATCCTTCCCCTTTTAATATGAATTGAAAGATATGAATTTTACTGATCAGTAATAATAGTGGTAGTTTTTTTGTACAAGGATCTAAATTAACTTATCAACTTATTAATTCTTAATTTTATAAAAAAGTCCTAATTTAGATCTAAAAAAGGAGGATTCTTTTATTTTATTTATGGATCTGCTCTGATTGGTATCTACGTCATTGATTAAATTAATATCATGTATAAAGATTTAATTTAAAACAATCCCCCATATTTGTGCATACAGTTGTTTTCATATAGCGTAACTTATATATTAATATTATATTTATATTTTATATATAGTAAAAAATATATAGTAAAAAGGATCTATCATTAATTAATTTGAAATCGCGTATACATATATATTCTTATCATACTGAAACGATTTCCGTTAGTAGTATTAAACCAATAGCGATTCATACAAGCTAAATCTTCTAATCTAAAATTGGGCCAAAGAATGGATTTTAATTTAATTAGGTTATTTTTATCCTTATCAAGATCTTTCTTTTTATGCAAAACAGTGGTCCAGTTTTTAATATTCTTATCAAATCTTGAATTTTTATCCCCCGCAATTTTTTTTTTATTTAAGTTGAAACAAATTAGAATTCGAAATTCTCTACGTCGTTTAGGGGAGAAAATATTTTCAGGAACAAAGAAATCATAATTATTTTTTTTTCTATTTACAGTTTTGTTTTGATATTTTGTAATGGATTTTTCAAAATTTTTTTTGTATCTGTTACTTCTTTTTTGTTTATTTTTATGAACCAATGAAATACCAATGGTTCTATATATAATAAGTTGTCCATCGTTTTTTACAGACAAACGTACAGGTTCAATAATAAAAAATCCTTTTTTCATTAATTTTGCAAAAGTTAAATTCTTCTTAATCATTAGAATGTCTAGGCTCATCTCCCCTCTTTCAATAGAAGATATCGCTATCTCGCTTGGATTTTTTAGTCTAACCAAGAAACAGTATAGGTTTATATTATTGATAATTTTTTGATTAAAAAAACAATCCCATCTCAATTGAACACGCAAACACCTTCTGATAACTAAATCGATTGCCACCTCTGCAGTGCTTTTGTATTGTTTTTTATTTTTACGTTTTTTTATCTTCGATTTCTCAAAATTTTCTTCCGTTTTTTTTTGTTGGTTGGATAGAGCTGATTCAGGATTTCTTTTTTTTTCTTTAGATGATTCAAACTCTCCTTCACCTGCCAATTCTTTTTCTTCTTTATTTAGATTATAAAATCGAAGGGGTTTTATTTCATTTGATGATATAAAATCTTTTTGCTTTCGAGTGATATTTTTATTAACATTTTTGTTTTCATTAAAATTGAAAAGAAGTAATTCAATTGGTATGACCCACGGTTTCTTTTTATATGTACTAGAAAAAAATAAAAATTCTGGAAAGAAAAAAAATTCAAAATTTGTTATACGACGATTTAGTATTTCTTTATTCATTCCCATCCAATCAAAAAAAAAACTTTTTTGATTGGCAAGACCCGTCTTAGTTATTTTATCAACTCTTTGATAATTCTGAACTTTAGTCTTAATATATTTTTTTTTACTCTTGGTATCAATCCATGGCTCAATATTTAATTTTTTTATAAACGAAAAGTTTATAATTCTCCAATCCAAATATTTTCTATGCCCAATTTCCCCCATACCCCAAATATTATATTTTTCTAGAAAACAAGAGACTAAACTATTATCTAGAGCAATACCTATAGACATGTCAAAAAAAAAAATTTCTGTAGAATTAATAGATTTGTAGCAAAAAAGATTATATATAGAATCTTTTTTTAAATTATGTTTTGAATTTAATAACAAGTTGGCCTCAAAAAAACTTTGTTTTTTGTAATTATCAACTTTGTTTTTTTCATATGAATCCTCTTCGCTTAAACTTGTCTTTAGAACTTTAGAGTCTTGGTTTATTTTCTTTTTCCATTTTTGGGTTACTAATCTAGCCCATGCAACCTGAGGTAAATTGTATTGATAATGACTTCGTAACCAGTTTTTCCATTGATTTACTTCAGAATTTAAAAATGTTTTATCTTTCAATTCATAATGAAAGATTCCTTGTTCTTGAAAAAAATCCTTTATTTTATTCTTAACAAAAAAAGATGTTATGCATATGTTATATTCAAGAACAGCCTTTAATTTCGAAAAGTTACTAACTTGGATTTTTGATAATTTGTAAAATACATATGCTTGTGATAAAGAGCATAGGTCATAACTATTTTTTTTTTTTTTTTTTGATTTTTCTCCGGTTTCTTCATTCTTGTAAATATATTTATCAAGAATTGTTTTTGTTGATTCAAAAAAAAATTGTGTAGTAATTCTTGTAATATTAATGATACCTATAAAAATAGCTATAGACAGTTGTTCGATGTAAAATTTAATAAAAAAAACAGATTTACGAATTAATCGGGTATTTTGTCTTTTGAATGTCTGCCAAATTTTTTTTGATGACTTTATTATTTTATAACCATAACGCGGTTTGTTACAACTAGTAGTTAGATTTTTTTTTTCTTTTGAAATTTCTTCTATTTGATTTCTGATTTTCTTTATTCTATCAATCAAAAATTTTTTTTTTTTTTCGCTGAATGAAGAATTTATCCACTCCGTGGGTTTATTTTGAACAGATAGTTCATGAATCATCTGATTACTCATTGTTGAATCTTTTTTGAATTTATCCACTCCGTGGGTTTATTTTGAACAGATAGTTCATGAATCATCTGATTACTCATTGTTGAATCTTTTTTAGTTTCATTTAATTTTTTTTTTTTTCTCAGGTCAAAAAATGTAATTTTATTTTGTTTTGAAAGGTCTTTTATAAAAGTAAAAATAAAGTTTTTTATACTCCAGTTTTCTTTTTCTTTTGCGACTTTTAGGAAAATTTTTGCTCTTTCTTTTAAAATCCTTAAAACCAAAAAAGACTCGCTTTTGTATTTTTTGATTCTTTTTTTTAATTCTTTAGGAATAGGTTCAAAAAAAGAGGGCGTTTTTTTGGCGGAACCAAACGGTACTTTGGCTTCCGTCCCCCAAATTGTTAAAAAACAAAAATCGTTTTTTTCTACCTTGTCTTTTTTTTTTTTTAGTCGAGCCTTCTGAGATGATTGAAATTTATATTTATGCCAAGGTTTAAGATAAAAAGGAAATAGGATTTTTATCTGAATACCTTCCGTTAACCAGTTTGTTGGAAATTCTGTTTCGGATAGTTGAGCCCCATTATAAGTGCATTTAATATGCATTTCACGTTTCC